ATGCGTTGACTATATTCTACTAGACATAAAGATATTGGTACTTTATACTTTATTTTAGGAACGTGATCAGCTATGTTAGGCTCTTCTATAAGATCAATTATTCGAATTGAATTAGCACAGCCAGGAAGATTCCTTGGAGACGACCAATTGTATAATTCACTAGTAACGGCTCATGGGTTGGTTATAATCTTCTTTATAGTTATACCAATTCTAATTGGTGGGTTTGGTAATTGACTCCTACCATTAATGGTAGGGGCCGTAGATATATCGTTTCCTCGTCTGAATAACTTAAGATTTTGGTTACTACCCCCTTCAATAATCATATTGCTTAGGTCATCCTTAATTGAGGGTGGTGTAGGTGCAGGGTGAACCCTTTATCCTCCACTATCAGACTCCGTATCTCATTCAGGCCCATCCGTTGACATAGCCATCTTTTCATTACATATAGCTGGTGCCTCATCTATTTTAGGGTCATTAAATTTTATTTCGACTATTATAAATATACGAACTAAAGGAATAACAACTGACCGAGTACCATTATTTGTTTGGTCAGTTGTTATTACTACTATTTTATTATTGTTATCATTACCAGTTTTAGCAGCAGCTATTACAATATTACTTACAGATCGAAATTTAAATACTACTTTCTTTGACCCTATAGGAGGGGGGGATCCTATTTTGTTTCAACATTTATTTTGGTTTTTTGGGCATCCAGAAGTATATATTTTGATTTTACCTGGTTTTGGTGCTATTTCCCATATTGTATCAGGTAGATCTAAAAAAATTGAACCTTTTGGGTCTCTGGGGATAATTTATGCCATAATTGGGATTGCAGTATTAGGATTTATTGTATGGGCACGTCATATATTCACTGTAGGACTAGATGTTGATACACGGGCGTACTTTACAGCTGCAACCATAGTAATTGCGGTTCCAACTGGAATCAAGGTATTTAGATGACTTGCTACTATATATGGCTCTAAAGTATTGTACTCACCAGCCATATTATGGACCATTGGGTTTCTATTTCTATTTACAATAGGGGGTTTAACTGGGTTAGTGTTATCAAATTCTTCATTAGATATCGTCCTTCATGATACTTATTATGTAGTAGCTCATTTCCATTATGTACTTAGAATAGGAGCTGTATTCGCTATCTTTGCAGCCTTTAATTATTGGTACCCCTTATTTATTGGGTTGGGGCTAAATCCAATTCTATCTTTAAGTCAGGTTTATGTTATGTTTTTAGGTGTAAACATTACCTTTTTCCCTCAACATTTTTTAGGATTAAGTGGAATACCACGACGATATTCAGACTATCCAGATGTGTATACAGATTGAAATGTAGTATCATCATTTGGTTCTGTATTAACTACTGTTGCTTTATTTTTATTTATTTATTTATTATGAGAATCCTTAAGATCTCAACGAGCAATAATCTTCTTTCCAGGGCTAGCCGCTTCTCTAGAGCTCTTGGATCAGCATACACCATTGAGTTATCACTCTTATAATGAAATTGTACCAGTATATAAATTAAGGGAAAGCAAATTAATTGCATTTAATTGTTAATTAAAAGTAAGTTTCTAACTCCCTTAGGTGGCAAAATGAAGACAAATAGTAATACAAGATTCGGTCTCTCCCAGTATATCTTATATTTCTGGTTTCCATGACTATATAATATTAACGATGGTTTTAGTTTTATCGATTATTGGTTATGTTCTTATTTTGTCGTGTCTTAGCCATCTTACTAATCGCTATATTTTAGAAGCTCAAGAAGTTGAGACAGTATGAACTGTTGTTCCAGCCATCATTCTTATTACAATAGCGGTCCCATCGATTCAAATTTTATATATAGTAGATGAAGTTGTAGACCCTAAATTAACAATTAAGGTTATTGGTCACCAGTGATACTGATCATATCAATATGGTGATTTTCCATTTATTTCATTTGACTCATACATACTACCTATTGATGAATTAAAATTAAGTGACTATCGTTTATTAGAAGTTGATAATCGATTAGTTTTGCCGATAAAACAAGAAATTCGAATAGTGGTTTCATCAGCTGATGTAATTCATTCATGAACTGTACCTAGAATAGGAGTGAAATTAGATGCTGTTCCAGGACGATTAAATCAAGTATCTATGTTTATATTAAAACCAGGGGTCTATTATGGACAATGTTCAGAAATTTGTGGTGTAAACCATAGATTTATGCCTATTTGTATTGAAAGAATTTCTAGATCAGATTTTATTTTATGAGTAAAAAAATATTAAGGCTTTAGTTAATATAATAATAATAGCTTGTCAGGCTATAGTAATCTATAAGTTAAGCCTTGATGCCTCAATTATCTCCCATCCATTGACTATATTCATTAATTTTTTTATGAGTAATCATGTTGAATTTAATTACAAATATATGATGAATAAATTATGTTGTTTACTTTAGTTTTCCTTATCATTACGTAAAACGTCTCATAAATAAGTGGTATAATGTTAGTATATTTAGTACATGTTCCTTCCAAGAATAAAGATTTAGTAACATTATAGATATGCTAGTTTAAAGAAAACATTAAATTGTAAATTTAAAATTATTTTTTGCATGTTAAATGTATATTTGTATATATATATAAATAGATTATTGATTCGAATACCTTTTCATTTAGTAGAATTGAGACCATGACCATTAATAGCTTCATCAAGTGCTTTAATATTGACTATCGGAATGACTAATTGATTCCATTATAAAGTGAGTAACTATTGCATATGACTAGGTTTAATAATGCTTCCCTTAGCCATATACTTATGATGACGTGATACAATTCGAGAATCCACATATCAGGGGAATCATACCATTGCTGTGATAAAAGGACTACAGTTCGGTATAATATTATTTATCACCTCTGAGGCTTGTTTTTTTTTTGGTTTTTTTTGAGCCTTTTTTCATAGAAGGTTAGTCCCAACTCCGGAAGTAGGGTGTGTATGGCCTCCAGTTGGGGTATTAACACTTAATGCCTTTGGTGTACCTTTATTGAATACTATTATTTTATTATCTTCTGGAGTTACTGTAACTTGAGCACATCATAGCTTAAAGTCTGGTAATCGTAAAGATTTTGTGTATGCTTTAAGAATTACTATTATATTGGGAATATATTTCACTGCCTTGCAAGTAGGAGAATATTTTAATTCACCGTTCTCTATTGCTGATAGAATTTATGGTTCAGTATTCTTTGTAGCTACTGGATTTCATGGAATTCATGTATTAATTGGTTCTATTTTTTTATTTATTTCATTATTTCGGTCTAAATTATTACATTACTCGAAAGTTCATCACTTAGGGTTTGAAGTTTCAGCTTGATATTGACATTTTGTTGATGTAGTATGAATTTGTTTATATTTATGTATTTATTGATGGGGTTCTTTATTGTTAAGTGAATGGTTTACATAGATTTTTGAAATCTACTTAATAAGTTCAATTCTTATAATAATAAATGATTGATCCTTTTTGTTTTTTAATCGTTATTCTTTTTTTAAATATACTATTTATTAGAACCCCTTTAGTTATATTGTTAAATATTTTATTTATTTCACTAATATTATCGTGTATATTTTCAATTTTATTTAGAAATTGATTTGCATTTATAATTTTTTTAATTTATGTTGGGGGGATATTAGTCATATTTTCTTATTTTGTTGCTTTAACCCCAAATCAATTTATTCGATTGAATAAAGTTGTTTTTAGTCTATTTATTGGCTTATTAGCCCTTATAAGGTTATTAAATAGTGATATAAAGCCTTATAAATATACATATGCGTCATTATATGATTCGATATATAATAGATGCTATTTTTATATATTGATTTTAATAATTTTATTACTTCTTTTAATAATACTCATTGTTGTGAAGTTAGTATATAGTTCAAAAGGCCCCCTTCGACCGTTTAAATATGATAATACAATTACGAAAAAGTCATCCAGTTATAAAAGTTTTAAACGGGGCAATAGTTGATTTACCAGCCCCTCTTAATATTTCAATTTGATGAAATTATGGATCATTGTTGGGCCTTATACTAATTATTCAATTGATTACTGGTTTATTACTCTCTATACATTACTGTAGGAATGTTGAATTGGCATTTTCTTCAGTTGTTCATATTATGCGTAATGTAGATTTTGGATGGATACTTCGATACACTCATGCTAATGCAGCATCCTTATTTTTTTTATTTATGTATATTCATATTGGTCGGGGAATTTATTATATATCCTTTGTATTAATTGAGGTTTGAAATATTGGTGTAGTCTTGTTTATTCTTACAGTAGCAACAGCATTCTTAGGATACGTTTTACCTTGAGGGCAGATGAGATTCTGAGGAGCAACGGTTATTACAAATCTATTATCTACAATTCCATATAGTGGAACCTCAATTGTAGAGTGGGTATGAGGGGGCTTCTCTATTAGCAACCCAACACTAACTCGATTTTTTTCTATCCATTTTGTTCTACCTTTTGTAATGGTAGCTTTTGTTATTATTCATTTATTATTTTTACATCAAACTGGTTCTAATAATCCGTTGGGTGTAGTTTCTGATTCAGATCGAATTACGTTTCATCCGTATTATTTAATTAAAGATCTGTTAGGATTTTTACTTGCTTTTTTATTATTATTAATGTTGGTATTTTTTATACCAAATTTGTTTAGGGATTCAGAAAATTTCATACCAGCTAATCCATCGATGACTCCTACACATATTAAGCCAGAGTGGTATTTTTTATGGATTTATGCAATTTTACGTTCTATTCCGAATAAATTGGGTGGGGTTATTGCTGCATTTTCTGGTATTTTAATTATATTTGTCCTACCGTTATATAATTTTAGTCAAATTAAGTCTTTAATATTTTATCCTTTAAATAGGTTACTTTTTTTTTATTTATTATTTTTTCCTTTTATTATTTTAACTTGGATTGGGGGCTGTCCTGTAAAAGATTTATATATTAATGTAGGGCAGGTATGTACAGTAATATATTTTTCTTATTTTCTATTTACTCCATTTTTATTTAAAATGTTTGATGTTTTAATAGTTAAAGATTAAGTTTCAAGATTTTAAGTTAAATAAACTATAACCCTTCAAAGGTTAAAATAATGAAGTTAAATCTTGATTTTATTATATACTAATTAGTAGTCTCTTTAGGAGTAGATAGTTTATCAATTATGTAGATATGTGTTTAGATGTGTTTTCTATCTTTGATATTTATGAATTTAATTCTATAATAAATAATAAGCGAATGGTTATTGTGTTGATAATTTTAGTTCCTTTAATTATATATTTTTTTTTAATATCAGCATTATGAATGTTTAAATTTAGATTTATTAGTTTAATTAAAAGATTTATTAAGATTATAAGTGATCAATGTAGTCGTTCAACATCCTATGTATTGAAAGGGTATTCAATCGTTATTATTTCGTTGTTTTTAGTCTTAGTGTCTGTAAATTTACTTGGGTTAGTGTCTTTTTCATTTTCTACTTCTTCCCATTTATTGTTTACATTAGTAATTGGGTTACCGCTATGGATAAGAATAATGATGTCTAGGTTTATGTTTAGGAAGAAGACTTTTATTGCTCATTTATTACCCGATGGGGCCCCATTATGATTAAATCCGTTTTTAGTATTAATTGAGTCTATTAGAATTATAGTTCGTCCTATTACTTTATCATTTCGTCTTGCTGCAAATATGACTGCAGGTCATGTAGTTTTATGTTTAATAACTAGATACTTATGTATTTTTATAAATTGTTTTAATATTCAGCATTTAGTTTTATTAACCATATCTATAGTATATGTACTCTTTGAGGTTGGTATTTGTATAATTCAAGGTTACATTTTTTGCTTACTTCTTTCACTATATACTGATGATCATTCTTAAAATAAACAAGTATTCATTATTGATTTCGACTCAATGATAGGACTAATCCGGTACTTAAATTTCGACATTAAAACTCATATTTAACTAGTCGACAATAAAATAAAAATGTAAATAAAAATTGATACCTCTATAGAGTAGAAATGTTAGGATAAATAATCCAATAGATTGTGGTTCTAGAAATATATACATTATACATTTAAGTGTTGTTTCATAAATACATTTCAGTTTTATTAATAGTCTTATCTGTGATAATAATACTATGTAGTAGGGTCTTATTTTATTTTGATTCATTATTTTTAATTGAGTTTGAAGTAATTACAATAAAAGATGTGTGTATTTCAATCCCACTATTACTTGATACGAAGGGTGTTTTATTTTCATCTATTGTATTATTTATTTCTTCGAATGTAATGGTATTCTCTAAGAATTATATGGAAATAGATAAAGATATTGATCGTTTTAGTATTTTGGTATCTTTATTTATTTTATCAATAAATTTGTTAATCCTCATCCCTAGTTTGGCGTTCCTATTGATTGGCTGAGATGGGTTAGGAATCACTTCATATATTTTAGTTATTTATTATTTAAACTCAAAATCATTAGGGGCTGGTATGATTACAGCAATCACAAATCGGATTGGTGATGTATTATTATTGATTTCAATTGTCTTATGTGTTGGTCAGTGTCATTGATATTCTGTAGATATATGATTCATTAATTTATATGAAAACAAGACTCAAGTAATATTAATTCTAGGTGCGGGGATAACGAAAAGGGCCCAAATTCCATTCAGTAGATGGCTACCAGCTGCGATGGCAGCCCCAACTCCAGTGTCAGCATTAGTGCATTCATCAACTTTAGTGACTGCTGGGGTGTTTTTACTGATTCGGTTTTATGATTTTTTATATTGCTTTAATTATTTTAATACAGTATTGCTATTGGTTTCCATTATGACTATAGTTATATCTGGTCTTGCTGCCTCTGTTGAGTGAGATATAAAGAAAATTATTGCTTTATCTACTCTAAGCCAGTTAGGTCTAATAATAATAACATTGAGGTTAAATATGTTAGATTTAGCTTACTTACATATAGTTAGGCATGCATTATTTAAGGCATTGTTATTTATTTGTGCAGGTAATTTGATTATGAATTTTTTTCATAGTCAAGATTTACGATGAATGGGAAACCTATCCTTACAAATACCATTAACATCCTTATCTATTCTTTTGTCTAGAATGGCTATAGGGGGTTTCCCGTTTTTATCTTCATTTTGTACTAAAGATCAAATTCTAGAGTTACTAATCTATAATAGTTGGTCAGTAAGGGTTGTAGTATTAATATATGTATCTATTGGGATTACGGTTTTTTATAGATTACGGTTTTGTATCAATTTATTATGAATAGTACCTATATATTGTGTATTAGTTTCATTAAATGAAAATAAGAATGTTGCAGTTCCTATATTTATTATGGGCTTAATGACTGTATGTATGAGATGCATTCTTTTATGAATTTATCCTAATTTTTATACTTTAGTTCATATTGATAAGTTAGTTATATTAATACCTTTATTTATTATTTTTGTTGGGTTTCTGTTTGCTTTATTATGAAGTGTTATAGCCCTGGATGTAGAATTCCCTACTCAATTAATAAATAATTACATGTGGTTTATAGTACCCTTGAGAACTCAAGTAATTCTGGGTTTTATACCTAACACTAAATTATGTTTAGAATTGTTAGATCAATCGTGATTGGAGTATTTAGGTGGCTACGGGATACATGAATTCCTAAATTGAATATATAGATACTTTATTAAATTCATGAATTGGGAACTGATATGAATGTTGGTGAAAATGGTTTTATTTACTTGTCTTATAATTCTTGTGGGGTTAAGGTAATTTAGATAGATTAAGTAAATCATGCCACTGAAGATGGTAAAATAAATAAATTTTCTAAATATTATATATGGTGTATAGCACATTAGATTTTCATTTTAAAGGGGTATAAAATACTATATCAGAATATAGTTAAAGTATAGCATAAATTTTGGAGATTTAAATTTTTTTTTTATATTCTGAGTGCTTAGAAAGCATTTGCAGTGATATTTGTAATTCATTATTTGGGTTTACCCTCTAAGTTGTGTTGTATGTGTTGTTGTTAATTGTTCCGATTATATGCGTAGTTAATGTAGTATTTCATGCTACTTCATTATTAATGATTTTATTGTCATTAGAAGCAATGATATTGTCAGTAATGTTTATATTGATTGGGTCCTCTATATTCATTGAGATAAGAATTCCTATAATTAGTGTGATAGTTTTAAGTGTAAGGGCTTGTGAAACTAGTCTTGGTTTATCTATTTTAGTTATTATATCACGATCATATGGGTCTGATATAGTAAATTTATTGTCAATATCTAAATGTTAAAGTTGTTTTTACCTATAATTGGGCTTTTAATATTTTTAAATTTGGAATACATTTGAATTGTATTTATTTTGATTATTATGTTGAGGCTATTAAATTTTTTATTTTATTATGTCAATTGAGATATGGTTCTAGTCAAAGTAAGAGATTGAAGAATGATTGATTCTGTATCATTCTTGCTGATTATGTTGACCATATGGGTGTGTATTATAATAGTAATTTGTAGATTTAAATATTTATATAAGTGTATAGAATACAATTTATTTTTGAAGTTGACATTGTTGTTGATATTAGTTTTATTAATAAGATTTAGACAAGTTAATATTGTATTATTTTATATTTTATTTGAGTTTTCTTTGATTCCAACTATATGATTAATTATAAAGTGAGGCTACCAACCTGAACGATTACAGGCTAGTCTATATTTAGTTATATACACTGTTATGGGTTCATTACCTATATTGTGTTGTATTCTATTTATGGGATACTGCAATGGTAGATTAAGATTTTTCATATGACCGGTATTTGTGAATATGTATTTTATTGAGTCTTGATGGTTGATGTTTTTGTTGGGGTTTTTAGTAAAATTACCAATATATCCTTTCCATCTTTGATTACCAAAAGCTCATGTTGAAGCTCCTGTATCTGGTTCTGTTATTTTGGCTAGTATTTTGTTAAAATTAGGTGGTTACGGGATTATTCGAATAGGGCTCTTGTACCCGTGATTAAATTTGAGTATAATTCCTATATTGTTGAGGTTTAGTTTACTTGGTGGGGTTGTTAGGAGGTTTATTTGTTTACGCCAGATTGATTTAAAGTCATTAATTGCTTATTCGTCTGTAAGTCATATAGGATTAATATTGATAGGGGCATTGTCTTCATGTAAAATTGGACTATTTGGGAGAATAATAATAATAGTATCTCATGGATTTAGGTCTTCGGCTTTATTTATCATAGCAAACATAAATTATGATTCATGTAATTCACGTAGAATTCTTGTATGTAAAGGTACATTATTAGTAGTACCTATAGTAAGATTATTTTGATTTTTATTTAGTATTATAAATATAGCAGCTCCCCCCTTTATTAATTTAGTAAGAGAGATCTCAATTATAATAAGTATCACATTTATTAGTAGTGGGTCGTTGGTAGTAATCGGTATAATTAGTTTTTTGACACTTTGCTATTCATTAAATATGTATGCTGTTATTAATCATGGTGGGTGGAGGAATTATTTAGGTGTATATAAAATAGTTTGATTAAAGGACTATATTATGTTAATTTATATAATTGTCCCCTCGTTGCTATTATTATTTAAGCTAAATTTATTTATTTTATTAGGATTTAGTTGATGAACAACATTAAATTGCAAGTTTAAAGGAAATTATTTTAATTCTATAATAAGATAAGCTAAGCCTAAGCTAATGGGTTCATGCCCCAAAAATGATTTATTCTCTTATTAATAGTTTAATTCTAGCTATCAATTTAGTACTTTCTTAGGTCTATATGCTTACTTTGTAAAAATAATTTATGTGTAGTATGAATATATAATGTACTATATGGCAGTAGGTAAATTTATTTATGTGTAATTACATGAAATTGTGGAGGAATTTAAATTTGGCCAATATTGTGCCAGCCGCAGCGGTTAGACAATAGAGATCTAAATATAAAAATTTTATAATGATAATTTAAACAATAAGTAAGGTAAAATTTAGTATTAATGAATAGATGTTATCATAATAAAGATCTAAATTAAAACAAGGATTAGATACCCTTTTATTTTTATTCAATATATAAATTGGGGACTACGAGCTTTAGCTTAAAAACCAAAGAATATGGCGGTATTTTATTCAATCAGGGTGGCATGTATCTTAATTTGATAGTCCACGTTTTTTAGTCCTAATCTTGAAAAACAGTATGTGTACTGCCGTTATACATGATTCTATAGAATAATGTGAGATATATAGCATCATATAGATAGTCAGGTCCAAGCGCAGCCAATGATTAGGTGAGAGTGTGCTACATTTATTTAAACGTTCTAATTATTTAGTTAAATCTAGATATGAAGCAGAACTTGATAGTAATTAAATTGATTAAATTTAATGAAATAGGTTAGAAATATGTACAAATCGCCCGTCACTCCTTTATAAAGGATAAGTCGTAACATAGTAGATGTAATGGAAATTGTATCTATCAGATTATAGCATATATTTAATGTATTCTATTTACACTAGAAAGAAATTTTTTTTTAATCTGATCAATTACTTATTAATATTATAAATTAAAATATAAGAAGAGGCGTTATAAAATAGAACAGTGATGGTGTTAAATTTGAATATAGTAGGATATCGTACCTTTTGCATTATGGGTTTACAAGATATATTGTTAATACTAACTTCTCGAAACTCTAATGAGCTAAAATATAATTGTTCAGAACTTATAAATAATTGTTGCATTAATTTATAAAAATTATGTTTTAGAAGTTATATACTAATCGCATAAAGTTATAGCTAGTTTCTATTGTTACTATAAATTAGTGAATTTATAAAATTTTGATTTTTAGGGGATAAGCCCTAATAATGAACCTATTTTATGTTAAATTATAACATGTAGGCTTAGAATCAGTCATTATAAATACTTTATCGTAGGAATTATATTGTTAGTAACTAATGGAGCAATAAAATAGAATAACATATGAATTATTTAATATAAATATATTGTAAATATTAGTAGTAATTTAAATGGTATAAATGAATTCGGCAAAGTAAATTTTCGACTGTTTAACAAAAACATTTCCTTATGATATAATAATTTAAGGTAAGCCCTGCCCAATGATAAGTTGAATGGCCGCAGTATTCTGACTGTGCAAAGGTAGCATAATAAATTGTTTATTAATTGTAAACTGGTATGAAGGGGATTACGAAAAATTGACTGTCTCTATACTACCTATCTAACTTAATCTTTAGTGTGAAGAAGCCTAGATTTAATTGTAAGACAAGAAGACCCTATAAAGCTTAATTTTACTATAAAGTAAGTTTATATAAAATTTGATTGGGGCGATCTGTGATTTATAAAACATCACATTTATTTATGAACTATAAATCTTTATTTGACCCTTTATTAGATCAGAAGATTAAGTTACTTTAGGGGTAACAGGCTAATTTTATACAGGAGTACATATCTAATATAATGTTTGGCACCTCGATGTTGACTTAAGAAACCTACATGGCGCAAGAGCTTTAGTAAGGGGGTTTGTTCAACCCTTAAATTTTTACATGAGTTGAGTTCAGACCGGCGTGAGCCAGGTTAGATTCTATCTACAATAAATTAATATTTATGGTTGTTGTACGAAAGGACCTAATCATTTCTATTATAGAATTAATGTTGTTAATTTTAATAAGTTGGCAGATTAATGCAATTGATTTAGGTTCAATAAATGAATTATTTCACTTATTAGTTACTTGTTTATGGAAACTATAGATTTTGAAAGTCTAAAATAAATGTTCGAATCATTTAGTGACTTTGTTATTTAGTTTATATTAGAACACTTAATTTGCGTTTAAAAAGAGTTATTCAATAACATATACAATGGCAGATTAGTGCATTAGGTTTAAACCCTAAAAATGAGTAAATTCTTGTATAAGTGTTACAGATTATTTCATTATTGATTAGGCTCATTATAGCATTAATAGCTATAGCCTTCTTTACTCTTCTTGAGCGTAAATATTTAGGATACAGACAATTACGTAAAGGTCCAAATAAAGTAATGCTTTTAGGATTACCACAGCCTATGGCTGATGCAATAAAACTATTTTTAAAAGAGCAAAATTTTCCAGTTTCTTCTAATAAGTTATATTTTGTATGTGGTCCGATGTTAAGATTAGTTTTAGCGTTATTTTTATGATCCTTATTCCCATCTAATAATCCTGGGTGATGATTTAAGTATAGTGTTTTATTTTTTTTATGCGTGAGATCGGTTAATGTTTATTCTGTGTTACTTTCTGGTTGAAGGTCGAATTCAAAATATGCTTTGTTAGGCTCCTTACGTGGAGTAGCACAGACAATCTCCTATGAGATTAGAATAGCTTTAATCTTATTGATTGGACTAGTAGTTAAAATAAGTATAGATATAAGAAAAATTAGATTAGTAAGATATTCAATAATTTTATTTATACTATTTCCTGTTGTGGTAATATGATTTGTAACTAATTTAGCAGAGACTAATCGAACTCCATTCGATTTTGCTGAAGGGGAATCTGAATTAGTTTCTGGATTCAATATTGAGTATGGTTCTAGTCTCTTTGCTTTAATCTTTATAGCTGAATATTGTAATATTTTATTTATGAGATTAGTTACATCATTAGTTTTTATAACATGCTTATTAAAATTTTTATCAATCGGTATAATTGTATTTACTATATTATTTTCAAGTTTGTTTATTTGAGTGCGAGCCACGTACCCTCGTATACGCTATGATTTATTAATAAGTTTAACATGAATAATATTTCTTCCATTGAGAATTGGTGTATTTACTGTAATTAAATTAATTTTTATTTTATTTTAACACTAAGCCGGAATAACGGATAACATTGATGAAGTTAAATATGAGTAGATTCTAGTGTTTTGATTAAAGAGCTTGGTAAAAGCATACAATTTTTAATTGTGAGAAATCTTATAAGGTTTTAATCAAGTGGTCACATTTTTATTTATGCTTTTTATTTGTTTATTAATCCCGATGATTTTATTCTTTATATCCCGCTTTATTTATTTTAAAAATAAACTAAATCTTCAAAAATTAAGACCTTTTGAATGCGGGTTTGATAATTTAAATAGTGCACGAGTTCCATTCTCTACTCGTTTTTTTTTGTTAGGGATTATTTTTATTATTTTTGATATTGAAATTGTTTTATTAATACCGATTCCATTATTAAGATTAGTTGATGATTGTATCTATATTTTTTTATTTATCATAATGTTACTATTTATTGGTTTGATTCATGAATGAATAGAAGGTTCTTTAGATTGAATGAATTAAGGAGTAATTGTTGGGCTTCTAACCCGATATAGATGTTTGTTCATTGCTTCTTTATGAAATTTTCATCTGTAATATTTATATCTGTAACTGTTTTAGTTTTAAGAACATTTATAATAGCATCCTGTAACTCTTGATTTAGGCTTTGAGTTTGTTTGGAACTAAACATGTTTATGTTTATTCCAGTAATTATATGAGGCAATACAGATAATGAAGAGGAGGGAGCCGTAAAATACTTTATTATTCAGTCTTTAGCTTCTGCTATATTATTAATTTCAATTTTTTATTCATTCAACTTGTCTAACTTTGAAGTAGTAATAGTATACATCTTGGTTATAGCAATTCTTATAAAGATGGGGTCATTTCCATTTATCTTTTGATACACTTCAGTAATGAAATCTATTAGGTGGGTAAGGTGTATAATTCTTAGAACGTGACAGAAATTAGGTCCTTTATTAATTTTGATTTTTTACATTAATAGGTTAAATAAGCTATTTTTATTTGTTAGGTTGATTAATGTGTTTATTGGTGGCTGCGCTGGGTGTATACAATCTGATTTGCGTGCTTTGATAGCTTATTCATCTATTTCACATTTAGGTTGAATAATAAGAGTCTTAAGTGGAGTTTATAAAATATTAAGTATTATTTACTTTATTATATACACATTATTAGTGTTACCAATCTTTTTTATTATGGCATTTGTTAATACTAAAAGTATATCAATGTTATTTAGAATTAATAAAATTTCTTTTAGTAACTTATTTAGTATTATATTATTAATTTTGTCTTTAAGAGGTTTACCACCGTTATCTGGATTTATACCAAAATTAATAATTTTAAATATTTTAATCTTAGATAATTTCTTTATGGGTCTCAGGATAGTAATTTTTTCTATATTATCAATATATATATATTTAAACATATTTTTTACTTTTATACTATTTTATTATTTAAATATAGATTTAAAATTAGAGTTAGATTTTGTTTTTATGTTATGTGTTATAATTTCATTTATAATATTGCCAGTAGTAATAATTTATATTT